CGAGGATACACGATAGAAGGAATTGTTCTATCTCCAAACTTCACCTTCACCAAGCGTAGGTTTATTTCAATAATCTTTTTTCTTTCCATCCCGAGGCTCTTTCTCGTAAGAATGGGGGTGGTCCGTAAAAAAAAAGAATCAAATCGCACCATCTCTGTAATAGGTAAATGCCTCCTTTTCTCCTGAGGTTGTCGGAATTATTCGTAATAAGATATTGGCTACAATTGAAGAGGTCTTATCAATAAAATTTCCATTTATACGTGATCTAGGCATAGTTAGCAATCCATTTTCGAATTATTCTCATTACCTCTCGTGGTAAAATGATCCCACAAACAAAGGAATTGTACAGTACGAAATGACATAAAAATAGACTAATTCTAAAAAAAAAGATGTGGGCCTTCCACTAAAATAAAATAGGCCTTTTTTTTCTTTTGAGCAGGGATAGGTAGGAAATATTGGAATCCGATTCATCGAAGTTGAATAATCAAGGAATTTTTCCTACAGATTCTGAGAACTCGAGAAACTTTTATTGGATTATGATCAAACCAGAAAAAAGAATAACCAGCCGTTTTGTGTGCAGAGCGTGTATACACCAGAAAGTAGAAAATATAAAAATCCAATCCATAGGAGAGACGATTCATGAATTTGTAATAGATCCATGGGATAGCTCACAAGAGGAGTTGTTGTTGAGAAATATGAAACTGAAAAGGAATTCTGTAATTCCGATGTAAATAGGAATAAGACGGGATCGTCGTCTTGACAAATATGAATATATATTTGGTTTGGTTTTTCTTGTTAAACACATGAAAAATGTGTTTGTTTTTTTATCCCCCGAGCCTCGAAGGAAGGTCTTTCTTTGACGAAGGGTTTTCTATTTATAATTGATCGGTCTCATACCTGTACTGCAATAATATGAATGATTCGCTATTGACTTTGTTTCTGGGTCATAATCATAAGATTATGGGGGAGAGGTGGCCGAGTGGTTCAAGGCGTAGCATTGGAACTGCTATGTAGGCTTTTGTTTACCGAGGGTTCGAATCCCTCTCTTTCCGTACCTTCACCTACTAATTCACCAACGTTACCGACCACAAACAAAATTGATACCATCATTCCAAGAGTAAGACTTTGATTTGGATTTTGAATTTGATAGAAGAAATTATCTATTCCTTATTACTGTGGTACGGAAAAGACCGGAAAGAGCAGACAAGGAATCAAAATATCACTCCTGATCCATTTCATTTGTGAATTTCATTTGTGATACGTGAGTGGGATAAAAATCCGGATCAAATTAGATCTATTTCTTTCAGCGAAAAAGGGGGCAAAATGAAAAAATGTTAGGTTCAAGTCTGACGGGAATAATATTCTACGACTAGCAATTCATTGATTTTCAAACCGACCCATTTACTATCTATTATTTGATTTACTAACCCTTTATATTGCAATGAGTGAAGAGTCAAATGTTTTGGCAATTCCTCGTTTGGGGATGAATCAATAGAATTTTGAATCAGAGCTCTGGATCTGTGTTCATCCCTCGTAGTAATAATATCTCGGGGTTTGCAGCGATAGCTTGGTATATCTACTAGGCGATCATTAACTAAAATATGTCTATGGTTAACTAATTGCCTGGCTCCAGGAATGGTCGAAGCCATACCCAATCGAAAAAGAATGTTATCCAAACGCATCTCAAGTAGTTGTAGTAAAACCTGACCCGTTGACCCTTTTGCTTTTCCGGCGATACGAACATATCTAAGTAATTGTCGCTCTGTCAGACCATAATGAAAACGCAATTTCTGTTTTTCTTCTAGACGAATACGATATTGAGATCTTTTCCCGGAGCGCGATTGGTTTCTAGGATCACTTCCGGGTCTCGGTCTTTTGCTAGTTAGTCCCGGTAAAGCCCCCAGACGGCGTATTTTTTTGAAACGAGGCCCTCGGTAACGAGACATAAAGACTCCTTATTTTATTTTTATTTTATAGAATAAACCTAAATTAAAACTGAACTAAACGATATAAACCCACTGAAGTACTAGAAAGAGTAATGAGATGAATTGTATCAATATCCGGATTATTTTGTATATATGGCAAGGATTTTTTTGTATATAATATATGGGAAGTAAGGATCCTTTTCAGGATTTATTCTGTAGAGATCCAACTGCTCCAATCAGTTTTTTATTCATAGTTGGAAGTTCCCGCGACATAACATAATAGATTGGTGACCCGACATTTGGAGAAAAAGGAGGAGTCTTTTCAATATTCCTTGATCTCAAGGAATAAAATCGAACAAACAAATAGAGAAAAGCCGGCTATCGGAATCGAACCGATGACCATCGCATTACAAATGCGATGCTCTAACCTCTGAGCTAAGCAGGCTCACATACACATAATATAAATAGTGCATGTGAATTCAGGGAGCTGCTGGGATCTTCACTATGAATATCAATCTTAATATCTATTTCTTTTATTTTGATTCTATTTTATTTTAATAATTATATAATTTTAA